GGAGTGCATTTGCAACCCTGCGTGGGGTATTTTAGGTCGAGTGCTCTATCACACAGCTAGTACTCGTACATAGACTCTAATATACACCACACAGGCATGCATTGTACATACTGTATATATATACAAAATAGATGGTATATAAGCACTGGGACAACTAATGTTGCGTGGGGTATTTTAGGTCGAGTGCTCTATCACACAGCTAGTACTCGTACATAGACTCTAATATACACCACACAGGCATGCATTGTACATACTGTATATATATACAAAATAGATGGTATATAAGCACTGGGACAACTAATGTTGCGTGGGGTATTTTAGGTCGAGTGCTCTATCACACAGCTAGTACTCGTACATAGACTCTAATATACACCACACAGGCATGCATTGTACATACTGTATATATATACAAAATAGATGGTATATAAGCACTGGGACAACTAATGTTGCGTGGGGTATTTTAGGTCGAGTGCTCTATCACACAGCTAGTACTCGTACATAGACTCTAATACTATTTGTGTTGCTTGGGGCGTTTGATGTGTGACAAACCGTGTTGGGGGGGGTGTGTTGGGTGGCCTATCCTTCTCGTCAAGACGTCTCCTGTTTCCGGGGGTTTTCAGAAAGACATGTTTTGAGTTGTAGGGGGGGTAGGGGGGGTTTACCTTTCTTCAAACTCTGGAATCCAGGGGGGCACCAAGAAGTGGAATGTTGAGATAAGGAACTACACTGTTATGCACATGATATATCTTAATGCAGCTTCTTGTTAAATTGTCTTTCAACATTGACATTCTTCCTTAGGGGCAAGAAAAATGCTCAACCTACACTTTCGTTGACGCGCTGCACTCTGAAATGTCAAGTGAAAGGAAACCAAAAAAAGAACCAGATGCCCGGTGGAATGAATGCTCGGCTAGGTGGGTAACGAAGGGATGGTTCCCACCATTAACTTATGTCAGCGTCGATAAAAGTATGAGGGATGACATCGAGTAATGGCCCTGAAGGAGGAGCCAAATGCCAGGAATAGTTCACTAGGCGAAACCCCCACAATTTCTGACCCTGACCATCAATAACCGTTGGCATTAAGAAATCATCTGTAGGTCGGTTCTTACTGTGATATTAATCTGCCATAACAGGTATGTCGAGTTCTTGGTGTAAATGCTTGAGTGAAGTCTTAGTTAGTCTCACTATAGGTGGACGTGAGTTTCATAAATAGTAAGGGTATGAAAAGGTCTGAGTTTGAGGAGTTATTAGATTGTGCGAGGACCCGTGAATGGTCAAAGTCACTGAATGGTGATAATGCATGGAATTGTCCTACGTCGTACATATTATGTACGTGAGGCATAACGGGACGGGCGCCGCCGGGTTTCGCAAGGAGTAGTTTACCTAAAATCCTGGCTTTGGGAGCCAGGGACGGGAGTTAGACCCTCTCCTCTTTGAATGTTGGTTTCTGTAGTTGAATGACAACGGTGGTTTTTCAATCCATTGGTCTTGGTTAAAGCCCTGGCAGAAATTATGACGTTTGTAATATGAGTGATCCTGTTTTGCTTTGTTTTAGGTCTGGTGGCGGTGGCCTCGAACCCGTCACCCTACTTTGCAGCCCTAGGGCTAGTGGTGGTCGCCGGCTTAGGGTGTGGTGTGCTAGTGGCACATGGGGGGTCGTTCTTATCTTTGGTATTATTCCTAATTTACTTAGGCGGGATGCTTGTTGTGTTTGCTTACTCAGCTGCTCTTGCCTCTGAGCCTTATCCCGAGACGTGGGGGAGCTGGCCGGTTCTGGCAAACATGGTGATGTTTGGGTCAGTTGTTGTGTTAGCATCTACTTTCTTTTGAGGGGGTTGGTATGAGGCCTCCTGGGTGGGGGCCGAAGAGGCGGGGGGCTTTTTTGTATCACGAGCTGACATAGGGGGTGTTGCTCTGATGTACTCCTCAGGGGGAGGGTTGCTGGTGAGCGGGGCGGGGGTCCTACTGTTGACATTGTTTGTCGTGTTAGAGTTGACCCGGGGGCTATCCCGGGGGGCTCTGCGGGCTGTCTAAGGTTGTCCTGGGGCTCAGGCGTCAAGATACGCGGGAGTTTAACCCGAAACTCCGCCTCGACAAGGCGGTGTAATATTTTTACTAGTATCTTAAAGAAAGTGGCAGAACGGTTATGTGATCGGCTTGAAACCGGCCCACGGGGGTTCGACTCCCTCCTTTCTCGTGGGGTAGGATGGCTGAATGTTTAAGCGGCGGATTGTAGTCCCGTGAACAGAGGTTTAATTCCCCTTCCTACCAAGCTCTGGGGTGTGATCACGTTAGATTGCAAATCTAAAGAAGCAGGTGAGTAGCCTGCCGGGGCTTGATCCAAAGCCTTAGCTTAATTAAAGCATCTGTTTTGCATGCAGAAGATGTGGGGTAATATCCCGCAGGTTTTATTGGGGGTAGAAAGTGGTGTAAGGGTAGCACGAAGAGTTTTGATCTCTTAGGTCCGGGTTCGACTCCCGTCTTTCTAGGGGGGGGGGGGTGTGTTGGGTGGCCTATCCTTCTCGTCAAGACGTCTCCTGTTTCCGGGGGTTTTCAGAAAGACATGTTTTGAGTTGTAGGGGGGGTAGGGGGGGTTTACCTTTCTTCAAACTCTGGAATCCAGGGGGGCACCAAGAAGTGGAATGTTGAGATAAGGAACTACACTGTTATGCACATGATATATCTTAATGCAGCTTCTTGTTAAATTGTCTTTCAACATTGACATTCTTCCTTAGGGGCAAGAAAAATGCTCAACCTACACTTTCGTTGACGCGCTGCACTCTGAAATGTCAAGTGAAAGGAAACCAAAAAAAGAACCAGATGCCCGGTGGAATGAATGCTCGGCTAGGTGGGTAACGAAGGGATGGTTCCCACCATTAACTTATGTCAGCGTCGATAAAAGTATGAGGGATGACATCGAGTAATGGCCCTGAAGGAGGAGCCAAATGCCAGGAATAGTTCACTAGGCGAAACCCCCACAATTTCTGACCCTGACCATCAATAACCGTTGGCATTAAGAAATCATCTGTAGGTCGGTTCTTACTGTGATATTAATCTGCCATAACAGGTATGTCGAGTTCTTGGTGTAAATGCTTGAGTGAAGTCTTAGTTAGTCTCACTATAGGTGGACGTGAGTTTCATAAATAGTAAGGGTATGAAAAGGTCTGAGTTTGAGGAGTTATTAGATTGTGCGAGGACCCGTGAATGGTCAAAGTCACTGAATGGTGATAATGCATGGAATTGTCCTACGTCGTACATATTATGTACGTGAGGCATAACGGGACGGGCGCCGCCGGGTTTTACCGGGCTCTGCCACTCGGTTGAGAATGCCGTGAGCCGGCGTCTTGGGCTTATCTTGCTCAAGCGGGCTGGGCTGCATTGGGGCAGCGGGGGGGATTTTAACCCCCGACGTCCGGCTTACAAGACCGGCGCTCTAGGTCTGAGCTACTGCTGCACCTAGTTAAGACTGTTTTGTTTTCTACTCAGCTGGCGGCGGGCATTAACACCAGGAAGATGCTAAAGTATAGCAGGGAGGCCACTTGTCCGATAGCGATGTAGGGGTCTTCTACTGGCATACCCCCGATTCATGTCAAGATAATAACGTCGGCGATAAGGATTCAAAACAGAGCTTGTGTCAAGGGGCGGAATGTAAGACTTCGTTGTTTTGAGGTGTGAAGAATGGGGATGACCATCAGAATGAGGATGGAGGAAAGCAGTGCCAGCACACCCCCCAGCTTGTTGGGAATTGATCGGAGAATGGCGTAAGCAAACAGGAAGTATCACTCGGGCTTAATGTGTGGTGGAGTCACTAGGGGGTTGGCTGGGGTAAAATTGTCTGGGTCTCCTAACAGGTTAGGTGAGAACACTGCTAAAATGACCAGGGCGAAAATTAGGGCTGCAAAACCCAGTAGGTCTTTGTAAGAGAAGTATGGGTGGAAGGACACCTTGTCCGTCTCGGAGGTCACCCCGGTTGGGTTGTTAGACCCTGTTTCGTGGAGGAAGAGTAGATGGATTACAGTGGCAGCCAAGACGACGAATGGGAGCAGGAAGTGGAAAGCAAAGAACCGGTTAAGAGTGGCATTGTCTACCGAGAAGCCACCCCAGATTCATTGTACTAGAGCATCCCCTATGTACGGGACGGCTGATAAAAGGTTGGTAATTACAGTGGCTCCCCAGAAGGACATCTGTCCTCAGGGAAGAACATAGCCCACGAAGGCGGTCATCATTACTAAAAGAAATAGAATGACCCCGATGTTTCATGTTTCTTTATACAAATAGGAGCCGTAGTAAAGACCTCGTCCGATGTGCATGTAGAGGCAAATGAAAAAGAAAGAGGCCCCGTTGGCATGTATGTTACGGATCATCCACCCGTAGTTTACATCTCGGCAAATGTGTGTAACTGAGGAAAAGGCTGTAGCAATATCTGATGTGTAATGCATTGCCAGAAATAGTCCGGTTAGGATTTGAGCAAAAAGACACAGTCCTAGGAGAGACCCGAAGTTTCATCAAATTGAAATGTTTGAGGGGGCGGGGAGGTCTACCACTGCATCGTTCGCAATTTTTAGGAGGGGGTGGGATTTTCGTAGGTTGGCCATTAATTTAATGCGTTCGGGCGGGCTTAGAGAAGTGTTACAAGGAACATTGTGGGGAGGGCGAGAAGGAAGAGCATCAAAAAACTCTTGACCGTTCCTCGCTGGATGTTGCTGGTTGCTGATGCAAGAGGAGTGGCGGACGAGGAAATGGCCTTTGGGCCCGTTTTCTCTAGTCACGTCTGGTCAATTATTTGGTTAGCGATGGTTTGCCCTAGAATTAGGTTAATCTTAGGGGCTTGGCGATGAATTAGTGAGGGAAAATACCCCAACATGTTGGAGAAATTGTGAGGGGTGAGGGTTGGGGTAATTTTCATTTGTTTGCTCGTCAATGACGCAAGTTCTAGGGCAGTGACAAGTCCGACAACGGTAACGGCCAAGGCCGCAAGCTTTAGTTCGGAGGGTATAGATATTACCGGGGTTTTATCGGGTGTCATGTTGGAGGTAATCAGGAGGCCTGCGATGATGCTACCTCATGCTAGGCGCTTGATGGGGCTGATAACAGATGGGTCATTTTCATTAATGGGTGAGAGGGCGTTGAACCGGGGGTAGCCCATGGGCACATAATAAATAACTCGAAGACTATATACTGCAGTAAAACAAGTAGCCAGGAGAGTTAAGGCCAGGGCTCAGGCGTTGAGCTCCGAGGTGTTTAGGGCCTCAATAATTGCGTCTTTGGAGAAGAAGCCTGCCAAGAAGGGGGTGCCAGTGAGAGCAAGACTCCCGATTGTTAAGCAAGAGGATGTGAAGGGGGTTAAGTGGTGTATTCCTCCCATTTTACGAATGTCCTGTTCGTCATTAAGGCTGTGGATGACTGACCCAGAGCAGAGAAACAGCATGGCTTTGAAAAATGCGTGGGTACAGATGTGAAGGAATGCCAACTGGGGTTGGTTAAGTCCGATGGTGACTATCATTAGTCCCAGTTGACTGGATGTAGAGAATGCTACGATTTTCTTGATATCATTCTGAGTTAGTGCGCAAATAGCAGTAAAAACCGTAGTTAGAGCTCCTAGGCAGAGGCAGATTGTAAGGGCCGCCGGGTTGTCCTCCAACAAGGGGCTCATTCGTACAAGTAGAAAAATTCCTGCTACGACCATTGTGCTAGAGTGCAAGAGGGCGGAAACGGGGGTTGGGCCCTCCATCGCTGATGGTAGTCAAGGATGGAGCCCGAACTGGGCTGATTTTCCAGTTGCTGCAACAATTACTCCGATCAGGGGGTAGGTTATATCGACTCCTTTGGCCGTGGTGACAACTTGATGTAGTTCTCAGGAGGTGAGGTTGGTCGCCATTCATGCTATAGCAAAGATTAGTCCGACATCCCCGACCCGGTTATATAGCACTGCTTGGAGGGCAGCTGTGTTGGCGTCGGCTCGTGCGTGTCACCATCCGATGAGGAGGAAAGATAGGATCCCAACCCCTTCTCAGCCGATGAAGAGCTGGAACATGTTGTTGGCAGTAACCAAAATTAGTATAGCAATTAGGAAGACTAGGAGATACTTGAAGAATCGGTTTATATTAGGATCGGAGTGCATGTATCATGAGGCAAACTCTAGGATTGATCATGAGACATAAAGGGCGACGGGTATAAAGATGAGGGAATAGAAGTCAAACTTAAAGCTGATGTTGATATCAAAGGTGGTTGTGTTTATTCATGTACAAATTGTTGTGACCTCTTCTGCTCCTTGACTAAAATAGAGACAAAGGGGTAAGAGGCTCACGAAAAATGCTATTTTTACTGCGGTTTTAACATGTGATGTGGCTCAGGTTGGGGGAGCGGGGGTGGGAAGAAGAGTAGTGATGAGGGGGTATAGCAGCAGGCTGAAAATGATGAGTAGGGCGGAAGTCGCGGTGCTGAACATAGCTACTACTTGGATTTGCACCAAGAGTTTTTGGTTCCTAAAACCAATGGATGAACTGTTATCCTTTAGGAGCGATATGGTGAGTGAGCCCTGGGATCCAACCAAGGTCATGAAGATTAGCAGTCTTCGGTGCTGCAAGCCTCTCTCTGTGGACAGGGGGGTTTTAACCCCCATTTTTAGATTCACAATCTAGTGGTTTAGGTTAAACTATGTCCACAGTTAGTGAGCCCTCAGATTAGTTCTGGTTTGGCAATGAGCATGAGGAGAGGTAGTAAGTGTAGAGTAATCAGAAGGTGTTCTCGGGTGTAGGATGGTTCTAGGGCAAGGATGTGAGCGGGGGTCGGCCCTCGTTGAGTCATCAAGAACATGTAAAGGGAGTAGGCGGCTGTGATCAGTGTGCCTAGTCCCGTAAGAAGAATTGTTCAGGGAGCTCAACTGAATAGAGAGGTGATAATTATTAGTTCTGCTATAAGGTTGGGCAGAGGTGGAAGGGCTAGATTTGCTAGGCTGGCAATGAATCATCAGGTTGCCATGAGGGGGAGGATTGTTTGGAGTCCCCGGGCGAGTAGTATAGTTCGACTGTGTGTTCGCTCGTAGTTAGTGTTCGCTAAGCAGAAAAGAGCCGAAGATGTTAGCCCATGGGCGATCATAAGGATAGTTGCACCCGCTAGCCCTCAGGGGGTCTGGATGAGGATAGCCCCTACAACCAGGCCCATGTGGCTTACTGAAGAGTAAGCAATTAAAGACTTCAAGTCTGTTTGACGAAGGCAAATGGACCCTGTTATGATAATGCCCCATAGTGCCAGAATAATAAAGGGATAGCTAAGTTCCTTAGTCAGGGGCTCTAGCATAGGCAGCATACGAATTATACCATAGCCCCCGAGTTTCAGGAGTACAGCCGCTAGAACCATAGAGCCCGCTACAGGGGCTTCTACGTGGGCTTTGGGTAATCAAAGGTGGGCACCATAGAGAGGTATTTTAACCAGGAAAGCTAGCATGCAGCCCGCTCATCATAGTTTGTGGCCCTTAGTTATGAGGTCTAGAGTGCCAGGGTATTGCAGGGTCAAGAGGGACAGAGTCCCGGTCTTATTGATGAGGACAAGTAATGCTACCAGGAGGGGCATTGATCCTGCTAGTGTATAGAATAGAAAATACGTTCCGGCGTTGATTCGGTCGGGTTGGTTTCCTCATCGGGTAATGATTAAGAGGGTTGGAATAAGAGTTGCTTCAAATATGACATAGAAAAGAATCAATTCCGTGGCTCCAAATGCTAGAATTAAGAAGAGTTGCAGAAGGATTAGAAGCATAATGTAGAGGCGCTGACGGCTCAGGGGTTCGGGGTTCATGTGATTTTGGCTTGCTAAAATTATTAGCGGCAGGAGTCAGCATGAAAGCACTAGAAGGGGGGTAGATAGGGGGTCCGTTGCGATGTACTGTCCCAGAGATGTTCACCCGGCTTCAGTTGGGTAGTTGATTCAGGTTAGACTAAGTAGCGCAACACAGAAACTCTGAGCGAGCGCTGTGGGTCATAATCACTTAGGGCGAGAAAGTCAAACTGTTGGAATGAGCATGAGTGTGGGGAGTAAAACTTTTAACATTGGAGGAGGTTTAGGCTTTGAAGGCGGTCTGTGCCATGCGTTCGTGCAGTGGCAACTAAAAGGCCTAGTCCTGCGCTTGCTTCGCAGGCCGAAAATGCTAGGAGGATCATAGGGGCGGTCGAAAAGCTAGTTGAGTTGAGTTGCAAAGTCCAAAGGGATAGTGCTACAAACAGAGATAGTATTATCCCTTCTAGGCAGAGGAGAGCTGAGAGGAGATGGTGGCGGTGAAGTGCCAGGCCCGTTAGGCCTAAGGTAAAGGCTGCTGAGAAGGCAAAATGGCTTGGGGTCATTAGGTGGCTGCGGATTCAAACCACAAGCGCTTGAGCCGAAATCAAGGGTTTTTCTTAAACTAGTCACCTATTCAGCCCACTCGAGGCCCCCCTGAATTCATTCGTAGATGAGCCCAAGGGTAAGAATTAGAAGGACCCCCGCGGCCCAAGTGAACGTCAGGGTGGGGGAGGAGAGTTGGTCCCCCCACGGAAGGGGCAGCAGGAGCGCGATTTCTAGGTCAAAAAGAAGGAAAAGAATGGCTACTAGAAAGAATCGAAGGGAGAAAGGTAGTCGGGCCGAGCCCATGGGATCGAACCCGCACTCATATGGGGAGAGTTTCTCGTGGTCGGGGCTCATGATGGGGAGTCAAAAGGAGACGATCGCTAGTACAGCACACAAGATTGAGATAATAAAAATAATAGTTAAAAGCAGGTTCATTATCTTTCCTTGGAATTTAACCAAGACCGGGTGATTGGAAGTCACTTATACTAGTTTAATACTAGAAAGATTAGGACCCTCATCAGTAGATGGAGATATAAAGGAATAATCAGACAACGTCCACAAAATGTCAGTATCAAGCGGCCGCTTCAAACCCAAAGTGGTGGCTTGATGTGAAGTGGTGTTGAATTTGTCGTAGTAGGCATACGGCTAAAAAGGTGGAGCCAATGAGGACATGGAGGCCGTGGAAGCCTGTGGCTACGAAGAATGTACACCCATATACCCCGTCTGCAATTGTAAAGGGTGCTTCGTGGTACTCTAATCCTTGGAGGAAAGTAAAGTAGCCCCCCAGAAGAATGGTCAGTGTGAGTGATTGGATAGCTTGCTTTCGTTTGCCCTCTATGATACTGTGGTGGGCTCATGTTACGGTGACTCCTGATGCTAGGAGGACAGCCGTATTCAGTAGTGGGACCTCGAAGGGGTCCAAGGGGCTAATCCCTGCGGGAGGCCAGAATCCCCCCAATTCAGGCGTCGGGGCAAGGCTGGAGTGGTAAAATGCTCAAAAAAATCCTAAGAAGAATAGCACCTCTGATGCGATGAAAAGGATTATTCCGTATCGAAGGCCTTTTTGAACTGGGGGTGTATGGTGGCCTTGGAATGTGCCTTCTCGCACTACATCACGTCATCATTGGCAGATAGTGAGGACTAGTAAGATGCTACCTAAGGTTATAAGGGCGGTAGAGTGAAAATGAAATCAGATAGCTAGACCTGAGGTCATTAACAGTGCAGCAATGGCCCCTGTCAGAGGCCAGGGGCTTGGGTCGACTATGTGGTAGGGGTGTGCTTGATGGGCCATTAGACGTTCTCTTGTAAATAAAGGGCTAGTAGTAGGACAAATACATAGGCTTGAATTATAGCTACGGCTACTTCTAGGAGGGTGAGGAGGAAAAGAAGGCCGGCTGTAAGGAAGGCCACCGTTGGCATTAGGGGAAGAAGCACGTAAGCAGCTGTGGCGATGAGTTGAATCAAAAGGTGTCCCGCTGTAAGATTGGCTGTTAGTCGTACTCCCAGGGCTAGTGGACGGATAAAGAGGCTAATTGTTTCGATGATAATTAGTACTGGGATCAGAGGAGTAGGAGTGCCCTCTGGGAGAAGGTGACCTAGGGCATGGGTAGGTTGGTTTCGCATTCCAATAATTACCGTTGCTAGCCATAGAGGGAAAGCTAGTCCCATGTTGAGGGATAGTTGAGTTGTGGGGGTAAAGGTGTAGGGGAGAAGACCTAGCATGTTAATTGTCATCAAGTAAAGAATAAGGGATGCAAAGAGGGCGGCTCACTTGTGGCCAGGGGTGTTCATTGGGAGGAGAAGTTGGTTGGTAAAGCGATTTAGGGACCAGTTTTGGAGGCCTAGAAGGCGATTTATAACTCATCGTCCAGTGGGGACCGGGAAGAGTAGTCAAGGGAGAGCGATAGCTAATGCTATAAGGGGAATACCCAGTAGTGTGGGGGAGGCAAATTGGTCAAAGAAGCTTACGATCATGGTCAGAGTCAAATGGTTTTTTGTAGGACGTGTGCTCCTTGAGTCACTGGGTCGTTAGGCGTGGTGTGTGCCACTACTTTGCTGGAAACAATAGTTAAGAAAATCAGTCAAGAGAATAACAAAATCAAGAACCAAGGGGCCGGATTTAATTGAGGCATGTCGCTAAGGGTGGGCGTTAATCACCAGTCACCAGATTAAAAGGCTGGGGCTTGAAACTTTTAAGCTTCTAGGCGATGTGTCCTCGACTATTACTGTAGTCCATGACTCAAAGTGCTCTAGGGGCGTGGACTCTATAACAATTGGTATAAAACTGTGGTTGGCACCACAAATCTCTGAGCATTGACCAAAGAAAAGGCCTGGGCGGTCAACTATGAAGGTTGTTTGGTTTAAGCGCCCTGGAACAGCGTCTACCTTTACGCCTAATGCTGGGAGGGTTCATGAGTGGAGTACATCTTCCGCTGTTACAAGGACTCGGATGGGGGACTCAGCTGGGACCACTATCCGGTGATCTACTTCCAAGAGACGGAACTCTCCAGGGTTGAGGTCTTGTGTGGGAATCATGTAGGCGTCGAATTCGAGCTCTTCATAGTCAGTGTACTCATAGGTTCAGTACCATTGATGGCCAATGGCTTTTACGGTGACGTGGGGGGCGTTGACCTCGTCTGTCATATAGAGCAGACGTAGGGAGGGGAGTGCGATGAGGATGAGAATAAGGGCGGGTAAGACAGTTCAAATTACCTCAATCTCTTGGGAGTCTAGAATTAATATGTCTGTGAGGCTTGTGGATGCTACTGCAGTAATAATATACAAGACCATTGTACTGATCATGATTACGATCATTAAGGTGTGATCGTAAAAATAAATTAACTCTTGTATTACGGGCGAAATTGCATCTAGGAGGCCAAATTGCGTTGGGTATGCCATTTTCTTAGACACGTGGGTTCAGCCACAGCTCTGCTTCAAAAAAGCAGTAAATTACTAGTGTCTCAGGGGGTGTTTCTTAGCCTAGTTGGTTCTGTACAAAAGCTGGTTCCTCGAATGTGTGATAAGGTGGAGGGCAGCCGTGAAGTCACTCAATGTTTGTTGTGGTAAGCTCAACTGAGAGAACTTCTCGTTTGGCACTGAATGCTTCTCAGATAATGAATAGGAACATTACTACTGCAATAAGGGACACTAGGGAGCCCACAGATGAGACAGTATTTCATAGTGTATAGGCGTCTGGGTAGTCTGAGTACCGCCGAGGCATGCCTGCTAGTCCAAGGAAGTGTTGAGGGAAGAATGTAAGGTTTACGCCAACAAACATTAGACCAAAGTGAATCTTGGTTCATGCCGAGTGAAGGGTGTAGCCGGTAAAGAGTGGGAATCAGTGGACAAATCCCGCCACGATGGCGAAAACAGCTCCCATTGAGAGGACGTAGTGGAAATGAGCAACTACGTAGTAAGTGTCGTGGAGCACAATATCTAGGGAGGAGTTGGCCAGAACAATCCCAGTAAGGCCCCCCACTGTAAATAGGAAAATAAAACCGAGGGCCCATAGCATTGGGGTCTCCCATTTAATGTTTCCTCCGTGAAGCGTAGCTAGTCAGCTGAACACTTTCACCCCTGTCGGGATGGCGATAATCATTGTGGCAGAAGTAAAGTAAGCACGAGTGTCAACGTCCATCCCTACTGTGAACATGTGGTGAGCTCATACAATGAAGCCTAGTAGGCCGATTGCCATCATTGCTCATACCATTCCTATATAGCCGAAAGGTTCTTTTTTGCCTGAGTAATAGGCTACGATGTGTGAAATCATCCCAAAGCCTGGAAGAATAAGAATGTAGACTTCTGGGTGACCGAAGAATCAGAATAGGTGCTGGTAGAGGATCGGGTCTCCTCCTCCTGCAGGATCAAAGAAAGTGGTGTTCAAATTCCGGTCCGTTAGTAACATAGTAATCCCCGCAGCTAGAACCGGGAGGGAGAGGAGTAGGAGAACGGCTGTAATTAGGACGGCCCACACAAATAGAGGGATTTGGTACATGGTCATGGCCGCTGGTTTCATGTTAAAAATAGTCGTGATAAAGTTAATAGCCCCAAGGATAGATGAAATTCCAGCAAGATGGAGGGAGAAAATAGTCAAGTCGACGGATGCCCCTGCGTGGGCCAGGTTCCCTGATAGTGGTGGATAAACTGTCCATCCTGTTCCGGCCCCAGCCTCTACCCCTGAAGAAGCGAGGAGAAGAAGGAAAGAGGGGGGAAGAAGTCAGAAGCTCATATTGTTCATCCGAGGGAACGCCATGTCTGGCGCCCCGATCATAAGTGGGATAAGTCAATTACCAAAGCCCCCGATCATAATTGGTATTACTATAAAGAAGATCATTACAAATGCGTGGGCCGTAACGATTACGTTATAGATTTGGTCATCTCCCAGGAGAGCTCCTGGTTGGCTCAGCTCAGCTCGAATTAGGAGGCTTAATGCTGTCCCTACTATTCCAGCCCAAGCACCGAATACAAGATAAAGGGTGCCAATGTCTTTGTGGTTTGTGGAGAAAAGTCAACGCGTCGTTGCCATAAGTAGTAGTAGCGGGGGGGGGCTTCCCCGCCTATTTGCTGACAGATTAGGCGGGGAAGTAGACAGATGCTCGCTGGTTTGGGCGCTTAGCTGTTAACTAAGATTTTGCAGGGTCGAGGCCTGCCTGTCTAGGTTGGTAACATAGTACGGGCAGGGACTGAGGGAGTTCCACCCCCGTTTAGGGCTTTGAAGGCCCCCGGCTTGTTCGAACCTAAATCCCTTAGGGGGCAAGCAAGGCAGTGATGCCTGGGGTCAAAGGGAGGAGGGTTAGGGCTCCTGTGGCGGAGATTGCAATAGGGAGGGTAGGTTGGAGGGAGGTAAAACGTCAAGGCGGAGTGCCCGTCAAGCTGTTCGGGGGCATGGTGAGGGCTAGAGCGTACGACAACCGCAGATAAAAGTAAAGGCTGAGAAGGGCGGATAAGGCCGCTAGAGTGGCGAGAGCGGGAAGGTCTTGCTTGGTTAGTTCGTGCAAGATTAGTCATTTGGGCATGAAGCCCGTTAAAGGGGGGAGACCGGCTAAAGACAAGAGTACAAGCGGGGTGATGGTGGCAAGAGCCGGGGTCTTTGCCCAGGAGAGGGATAGGGCGTTGATATTAGTGGCCCCATTAATCTTAAAGATAAGGAACACTGAAAAAGTGGTGATGAAGTAGAGAGCTAGTGCTAGGAAGGCGAGGGTGGGTGAAAATTGCAGGGCAAGGATCATCCAGCCAAGGTGGGCAATGGAGGAATAAGCAAGAATTTTCCGCAACTGGGTTTGGTTGAGTCCTCCGAGGCCCCCGACGATGGTGGATAGGGCACCTATTGTCAACAAGGCAGTAGTCGTGGCAGGGGTTTGAAGTTGAAGAAGTAGGGCAAATGGGGCCAACTTTTGTCAAGTGGACAAGATTAGACCAGTGGTGAGGTCTAGTCCTTGAAGGACTTCTGGAAGCCAGGCGTGTATAGGGGCGAGTCCTACTTTGAGGGCTAGGGCAACCACGGCCAGGGTAGCGGGGAGTGGGTGGGTGATCTGAAAGATGTCCCACTGACCAGTCACCCATGCGTTGATTGTACTCGCAAAGAGAAGCGTCGCGGCTGCGGCCGCTTGCGCTAGGAAGTATTTGGTTGCTGCTTCTACAGCTCGCGGGTGGTGATGTTGGGCTATGAGGGGTACAATAGCCAGGGTGTTGATCTCCAAGCCCATCCAGGCAAGAAGCCAGTGAGAGCTGGCGAACGTGATAGTGGTCCCAAGGCCTAGCGCCATGATAAGGGTGGATAAGATGTAGGGGTTCATTAGTAAAAGTAGGGGTCTCACCTACATATTTGGGGTATGGGCCCAATAGCTTGCTTAGCTTATCTTACTGAGAACCTTGGTCCCGGGGGTGGGGAGTCGGGGGGACTTTAACCCCCATAATACACTCTATCAAAGTGGCCCTTAAATTCAGGCACAGCTCCTCTTTTTTAAGTTACTGGGGGGAGGGACGCGAGGGCGATGGGGAGAGCTAAATGTCAGAGAAGGAGGCCTAATGTGAGGGGCAGAAATGCCTTCCAGATTAGGTGTATTAGCTGGTCGTAGCGGAATCGTGGAAGGGCTGCTCGGATTCACAAGAAGATCACGGCCAGAATCACTAGTTTGCACATGATTTTGGCAGAGGTACTGACTGGTGATGTGGGGGTGTGGGATGTGCCTAGGAATAGGGCAGCTGTGAGGGCATTTATGAAGAGAATGTTGGCGTATTCGGCAAGGAAGAATAAGGCAAAGGGGCCCCCGGCATACTCAACGTTGAATCCTGAGACAAGTTCAGACTCTCCTTCCGCTAGGTCGAAGGGGGAGCGGTTGGTCTCGGCAAGGGTAGAGACGAACCATATGGCAGCTAGGGGTCAGGCGGGGAACAGCAGTCAGATGTTTTGTTGGGCGGTAGCAAAAACTTGGAGAGAAAATGCACCCGCGAAAACGATGACGCAGAGGAGGATTAGTCCTAAACTTACCTCATAGGAGATGGTTTGGGCCACGGCACGGAGTGCTCCGACCAAGGCATACTTCGAGTTAGATGCCCATCCTGACCCGAGGATGGAGTAGACTGCTAGGCTAGAGATGGCAAGGATGAATAAAATGTTGAGACTTAGGTCCGTTAGGGGGTGTGGAAGGGGAATTGGGGCTCAGAGGGTGAGGGCTAGGGTGAGAGCTAGGAGGGGGGTGAGGAGGAAAAGTGCTTGGGAGGAGGTGGAAGGTCGCACAGGCTCCTTGATAAATAGTTTCAGTCCATCAGCCAGGGGTTGAAAGACCCCGTAAGGGCCAACAATATTGGGGCCCTTACGCAGCTGCATGTACCCCAGAATCTTTCGCTCGATGAGTGTCAAGAATGCAACTGCAAGCAAAACTAAGGCAATGATAATGAGGGGGTTGATAAGGTGGGTTAATAGGGGGGTCATGTTGGGCATAAGTTAGGGGAAGGATTTGAACCTCCGTAGGAAGATCTTAGGCCTTCTGCATAACCGGGCTCTGCCACTCTAACGTACTATTGTTTTAAGTATGGCTCTTGCGCTCCATTACTTGGTTTAGTTGGTTTCATCAGGTAGGGGTTGGGCGTGCTTGAAAGCATGGGCCCCCTTTTTTCGGTCCTTTCGTACTAGAAAAAAACGTCTTCATAGATAGAAACTGACCTGGATTACTCCGGTCTGAACTCAGATCACGTAGGACTTTAATCGTTGAACAAACGAACCCTTAATAGCGGTTGCACCATTAGGATGTCCTGATCCAACATCGAGGTCGTAAACCCCCTTGTCGATATGGGCTCTGGAAGGGGATTGCGCTGTTATCCCTGGGGTAACTTGGTCCGTTGATCGGTTTACCCGGATCAGTCTAGGTCGAATGTTTCGTTAACTAGAGCTGGGGCTCTGGTTTGTGGGAGTGTGGTTGTGGGGTGGGGTTGTGTCTCCTCTGGTGTTCCCTGTCCACATGGGGGTTGTGTCTACCCCACGGTCGCCCCAACCTAAGGCATCGGAACAGCCTTCACTCAGTTCTATCCCGGGGCTGGGTTGTTGACATGATCTGTGCTAGTGCCTTAAGCTCCACAGGGTCTTCTCGTCTTATGGATTAATCCCCGCTTCTGCACGGGGAGATCAATTTCATTGACTGGAAAGAGGAGACAGTTAAGCCCTCGTCATACCTTTCATACAGGTCTCCATTTAAAGGACAAGTGATTACGCTACCTTAGCACAGTTAATATACCGCGGCCGTTGAACAGTGTCACCGGGCAGGCTCGACCTCTTATTCTATAGGTGTTTGCAAGAGGCGATGTTTTTGGTAAACAGGCGAGGCTTGGGTTATTTGCCGAGTTCCTTCTCTTTCTTTTAGTCTTTCCTCTGGGCACACCAGTGTAGGGTTAACGGGCAGGGCTTGAATGCTTTTCCAGTTAATGTGCTGTTCGTCAGTACCCTCTTTCTTTGGGTCCGTTAATTTTCGGCGGGTTGTCCGTGCTGATCTATGCGTGTGCGGGGAGAAACTCTGGGGGTTTCTTATTACTCATATTAGCATGTTCTCTCCTACTGGGTTAGTAGGAAGGTCCGGTAACTGTTGGGGCTTTGGAGAAATTTGTTGGGATATATGGGTGGTGCTGTACTTGAGCTTTAACGCTTTCTATGCAGGTGGCTGCTTCCAAGCCTACTGATATGCCATTCCTTGTGTGTTATAATCCTTATCCTCATTACAAAGTTGTATCTTCCGCCAAAGGGGCTGTACCCCCTTCGACTAACTCCCTCTTTCTCTTTTTGTCATACGAGCGATTTAGCTTGTGAGTGAAGAATTAGGGGGGCTGAACTGATATCCATTTTCCAGACAACCAGCTATAACTGGGTTCGGTAGGTTTGTCACCTCTACTCAAAGATCTTCCCACTCTATTGCCACAGAGACGGGTTTGCCCTGAAATAGGCTGTCTTGGAGTAGCTCACCCAGTTTCGGGGTGGCAAGCTATGGTGCTCCGCGCTTGCTTATACTAGCTAATTCATGATGCAAAAGGTACAAGGGTCAATCTCTGCTTTTTTATACTTTACTGTTTTGTTTCACTTCTTTTTCAGCTTTCCCTTGCGGTACTTGTTCTGTTGCTCCTAGGTCCTTTTCTGTCGCCCATACTAGGGGGGAAAAATGTTTTAGGGGTCCGGTTTAGGGTCTTTGGGGGTATCAATAGGGGTTGTTGGGTTTGGGTGGTTGGGCTAGCTTATGGGTGTCAGATCGATCCGGCTTGCACGGATAATTTCTCGGTGTAAGGGAGATGCTATTCCTTTAGCTACGTCCTGTATTTTATCCAAGCGCACCTTCCGGTACGCTTACCATGTTACGACTTTCCTCTCCTTCGCGGTTGGAAGCGATTTACTTATTATTGTCCAGGTGCTTGGTGAGGGCGACGGGCGGTATGTACGCGCTTCAGGGCCAATTTCAGTAGAGCACTCTGCTTTCTACTTACTACTAAATCCTCCTTCAGTCTCATATTTCAATGAAACATCCGTATTTGCTGGCTCAGCAAATGTAGCCCATCTCTTCCCCTTCCATTCACTACACCTCGACCTGACGTTTTGGGCTGTGCCAATTCTGCATACGATTCTTCCTTCTCAGGGTAAGCTGACGACGGCGGTATATAGGTGGATAAAGCAAGGTAGGGTGAGGTTCAACGGGGATCATCGGTTGCAGGACAGGCTCCTCTAGGTGGATATAAAGCACCGCCAAGTCCTTTGGTTTTTAGACTAGTGTCCGTAATTCCCAGGCGGATAAAATTGGTTAAATTCTATCGATGTTTAGGGCTGAGCATAGTGGGGTATCTAATCCCAGTTTGTTCCTCAGCTTTCGTGGGGGCAGGTTAAGTAGAGCCACTTTCGTAGTTGTTCTTCGTGTCTTCGAGGGGGCGTATAACAGTCTTGAAGGCTTTCGGCTTTATTTTATATATTTCCCTGTCCACTCTTTACGCCGCTTTCTGTCAACTTGGGCCTCTCGTATAACCGCGGTAGCTGGCACGAGTTTCACCGGCCCTCTTAGTTTTAACTGAGTAAAGCTTTCGCTCATGGCTCAAGGCTTATCACTGCTGAGCACCCTTGGGGGTGTGGCTAAACAAGGTGTCTTGGGCTGAGTACTTGACGCGTGTCAAGCGCTGATGAAGTGTGCCTGATACCAACTCCATGTCACAATGCATGTGACTATGGGCATCCTCACTGGGGTGCGGATACTTGCATGTGTAATTTTGACTAGAGCCGACAGTAAGGCCAGGACCAAGCCTTTGTGCTTCCGAGGCCCTACGAGAACCTATCCTGACATCTTCAGCGTCATGCTTTCTTTAAGCTACGGCGGC